AGATTTAGTTACGATTAGAAATATCCTTTTGTATCTTCATCCATGGACCCGTTACTTAATATTCATTTCAATTGGAAGTTGATCCAATTTCCCAATTTTGTTTCGCAAGTTCAGAATCCAATTTTTCAATTTTAAATTAACTTTGGATAGAAATCGCGAGAATTTATTTTTTCCCCGAATGGATTATTCAGAGGTAAAGGATTAAATTCCCTTAAGAAATAAAGTTTTTGGTCGGAATATGAATGAAACCGAACGACCCCTTAACTATTAAGTAAGGAGGTTCATAGAACGAATCACACTTTTACCACTAAACTATACCCGCTACAATGATATTATTGTATACAAATGGGCCTTTTGTCAAGCTAGGATCATAAAAAATCATGAAAATGAGAGTGATAACGTTTTGCACAAGGGTTTTCAATTTGATGAGATTTGGAGAAGAGGGCTTATTTACAAAGCCTATCCTTTCGTGTGCGGGAAGAGTGTTGCTAGGTACGACTTACCAAAAGCGCTCAAAGCATAACAAAAAAATGCAGTGTCTAAAGTTTAATTTTTGTTATTCGAGAAAAGCAGTCAAGTAACTAAAAAAAGGAAGAAAAATGAATAGGACAGGGTACTTTTGATAGACTCAGTTCGATAAAGTTATCGAGTAAGGATGGAAATAGTCCTTTTTCTTTTGGGTCTTGCTTGAAATATAGTCAAAAAAGCTAGTAAGTCTTTTTGTTGTCAAATAAGAGAAATTTCACTCGAATTTGATGGAATCAAAAAAGGCCCGGTTGGGTAGTGACCGGGCCGGGCCGTGGAAAGAAAAGGGCCTTTCGAAGAAAATCAAAGCAAGGAAGTCCTCGTTCTTTATCTTTCGTTTTCTTTATATTAGATCTTTTGAATTTTGACTTTATCGAAACGGAATAGCTAAGAAAAGTTTTCCCTAATCTTGAGAATCAAAATAAAGAAGGAGAAAGAAAGACGGTTTTGAATCCTTTTTTCATGTGGAATGTAACATATTAATAATTATAATTATCTTTATTCAATAGGGAGAGATGGCTGAGTGGACGAAAGCGGCGGATTGCTAATCCGTTGTACGAGTTATTCGTACCGAGGGTTCGAATCCCTCTCTTTCCGTTTTCGTCGATGACTTGATATTTTCTTTTCTTTCAAATTTCACAAACCCCTTTTTCCTAGTTAAATGTGTGGAATAGATAAAAAATCTTAAGAAAATGAAAAAATCAAGATAGAAAAACGAAAAAACTTTTATTCTTCACGTCCAGGATTACGTCCTGGGTCATTAGATAGGAATCCAAAGATGAAGAGAGAAACAAAGAATATTACTACTGTGTAAACGAAAAGTTTGAGCGTAAGCATTACACAATCTCCAAGAGCCTTTTTGAAAAAAACGAGAAAAGATAATAGATCGTCCATTTTTCTACCCCATATTATATTTTGACACCAAGAAATGAAGTGCTTTCTCGAACTCGAAAATAAGTCTATCAGGTCAAATAAGAGTCTTTGATTCCCCAAGATGCCTTCATGCCCATAATGAGATATGGGCGTGGGACCCCAATTCTGTATAAAATCACATAGAAATTAAGGCCTTGCACTGGAAAAAGGGTCAAAATGGGGAAATGTGGCGAGCCGGGTTTGATTTCTCGCGGCGATCAAAGAATTTCAACGTTTGCCTCAAAGATTGCTGCGGGAAAGACTTATTTGATCTTATCAATCGTTAGAAATTTTTCTCGAAGAAATCATGCATTTTCTAGGATAGTCTAGGATAGTATTAAGTATCTTATCGAAAACTTACAGCAGCTTGCCAAACAAAGGCTAAAAGAAAAAAGAAGAGGGGTATGACTGGCATAATATCTACGATTGGATTTAAAAAAGCATAGGCCTCGGGCAATTTGGCAAAGAAAAGACTAGTTGGATAAAGGGCAGAATTAAAACAGATACAGATCAAACTTAAGAGATTAAGCATAGTAGACATTTTGTTCTTGACGATAATTGCAATTTGATTGAGTTCTTGAGATAAGGAAAATGGAAGAAAGTAAGGTAGACAAAAAAATCCTTCTTTTTCTTTGAACCGGCCCAATCAAAAATCCTCCAATTCTCAAAGGCGAATAGAAGAAATCATATTTTCATCTACTATTTTAATTACATTCTATCTAATGATCAATAAATTCAGTCGAATTCTATATCGACACGGGTCAAATTCCTAGCACAAACCTAGAATCTATATAATTCCATTATCCCTTCTCTATAAATCTCTTAGCGTAAAATTGTCGCTAGAGATTTGGGCGGGCCTTTACAAAGATTTATTGTAATAATATAATCAAAATAAAAAAAAATCAACGTGACACGGGTAGTTGTAAAAAATGTTTCTTTTTTATATAATAAGAATCATAAAATGAATCAAAAAATCGACGTGACAATGGGGCGTAGCCGAGTGGTAAGGCGACGGGTTTTGGTCCCGGTAATCGAAGGTTCGATCCCTTTCGTCCCACAGGCCTAAATAATTATTTCAAATCATCAAATCAAAGGCCTGTTCGACGTTGTAATTCGTTCCGCAATTTGCGTACAATTTTTCATTGAGATAATGGAGATTTTCTATTCATTCTTTATTTTTAATTATCCTAATAAGGAGGACTATGAATTCATCTGATACGAACGACGTGGGGCCTAAGTGCCCCTGTTACTGTTACTACTGTAGTACCTATCTTTCGGCAAATCGTCCGAACTCTACTAATTATTATAGTACGGACTATAACCCTAAAAAGAAAAAGACTCAAAACGGGGACGGGATAAATGGGAAGAGGTTTCCCGAGTTGGAAGAGGAAAGTCTTTTTCCACAAACAGACGAAACTGGGCGACAATTTATTTCTGCTCGGAAAAAGCACGAACCGGCGCTCACGTGCCCCCACGGCAAAAAATGCCATGGGTACAAGCACTCGTACAATAAGGGTCATTGCGAGACTTGTAAGATTTTTTTGGAAGCCTTCCAATCGGGAAGTGGGGCAGGCGAAAGGTGGATCAATGAAAAGATCCAGCGCCTCTCAAAAAAGCGTAAGGCGCTGGAGGCCTTCCAAGGGACCATAAAATCCCTCCTAAAGGAGGCCGCACAAAAACCAAAAACCAAGCTCAATGCTTGGAACCTTGGATTTTGGCACGGAGCGTTACTGTGGTTGCAAAGGCTAAGTCCCGAGGATTGAGAAAATGATTCTCTAAACGAATCAATCCTATGGTTCATAGAAAAAATCTTCCAGTCGAAGATTTATTCGGAAAAACAGACATTATTATGTCTATGTACCGACTGAACCAATGACTAGTCATGATTCCATAATTGAATCAGTTCCATAAGGGATTCCAAATTAGAGGAATGTTATGGTTAAACTTCGTTTAAAACGCTGTGGTAGAAAGCAACGTGCGACTTATCGAATCGTTGCAATTGATGTTCGCTCCCGAAGAGAAGGAAGAGATCTTCGGAAAGTGGGTTTTTATGATCCGATAAAGAATCAAACGTATTTAAACGTTCCTGCTATTCTATATTTTCTTGAAAGGGGTGCTCAGCCTACAGAAACTGTTCGGGACATTTTAAAGCAGTCGGAGGTTTTTAACGAACTTTGCCCCAATCAAATAAAATTGAATTAATTTAAGGAAATAGGGGGGGTATATGCTCCCCCTTTCTAGAACTTTTATCTATTTTGTTTATTTATTGATTGACTAAATTCGAGATTTTTTTCGACTTCTTATTTTTTCTTCCCCTAGCTAAACTTTTTTGTATCTATGGAGTGCCAATCTAACTCAAGTCCTTATTTTTTTGAATATTTTTCAACCGAATTTTTTATCTTTTTTCATTATATCCTTTTCTTAACCTTTATATTGACAACAATGCATTGACGAAATATAATGCAGCGTGATAAAGGGATCTCTTTTTTTATAACGGGATCTCTTTATTTCCGTCCCATTGGTTTGGTTTTTGCCTGACTTTAGTCAAAATAAGGAGTTCGTTGGATGCGCTTTGATAGACGCATTTTTGCTTGAAAACATTAATAACAATGACATAAGGAAGGATCTATCATTATTTCTGGTTTTTCTTTTATCGGAAAATGTCTTGTATTTTCATATGAGTTATTACGTTTTCTGTTCTTAATCGATTCGAAAATGGGTTTTTATGCTTTGATTCGCTCGTCGAATCATTTTTTTTATTCTGATTATATCTACATACTTTTTCTTCTATTCGGGTTGCTAACTCAACGGTAGAGTACTCGGCTTTTAAGTGCGACTCGGATCTTTTACACATTTAGATGAAGCGATGAATTCATCCATACCATCGGTAAAGTTTGGAAGACCACGACTGATCCTAAAAGGGAATGAATGGAAAAAATAGCATGTCGTAGCAACCAAGAGTTCTGAGAATCTTTTCTTCTTTCCCGATCGGGACAAAACTTTGTTTAACTTATTGGAAGGGAGTCGAATGGATTCAATTTCAAGTTGGGTCGAATGAATAAATGGATAGAGCCCTCTGGCTTCAATTAATTTAATGAAATTATAAGGAACGAAAAAGCAACGAGCTCCTATTCTTAATTTGAATGATTACCCGATCTAATTAGACGTTAAAAATATATTAGTGCCTGAATACGGGTAAGGGCTTATCCGAGAAGCGGATTCTTTATTTTTTCATGAATCCTAAATATTAGCATTCTCCATTCCAAAATGGAGCTGTGTGCGTATAAGAAAGAGTAGATTGATAACAAAATTTCCAAAATCAAAAGAGCGATTGGGTTGAAAAAATAAAGGATTTCTAAACATCTTGTTATCCTAGAACGAATATAAACGACTTCAAGAAAATGGAAAAAGAGAGGATCGAGAATCCGTTGATAAGTTTACCTGTATCCGAGGTATCGCTTCCTTAATCTTACTCGAAAAATACCTTGTTTTGACTGTATCGCACTCTGTATCATTTGATAACTCCCAAAATCCTCTACCTTTGGTTCAAATAGCATTCAAAATGGAGGAATTTCAAAGCTCTTTAGAACTCGATAGATTTCAACAACACGACTTCTTATATCCACTTATCTTTCAAGAGTATATTTATGCACTTGCTCATGATCATGGTTTACCAAGATGCATTTTGTTGAAAAATGCAGGTTATGACAATAAATTCAGCTTACTCATTGTGAAACGTTTAATTACTCGAATGTATGACCCAAATTTTTGGATTCTTTCTCTGAATGATTCTAAAAAAAATCCACTTTGGGGGCGCAATAAGAATTTTGATTTTCAAATGATATCCGAGGTATTTTCGGTCATTATAGAAATTCCATTTTCACTCCGATTCCTATCTTCCCTAGAAAAGCGCCAAAAGAAAGGGAAAGAGGTAGTCAAATTCGCTAATTTACGATCAATTCATTCCCTTTTTTCTTTTTTAGAGGACAAAATTTCACATTTAAATTATGTGTTCGATATCCTACTACCTTACCCAATCCATCTCGAAATCGTAGTGCAAGCTCTTCGCTACTGGCTAAAAGATGCTTCGTCTTTGCATTTATTAAGAGTCTTTCTCCACGAGTTTCATAATTGGAATAGTCTTCTTACTTCACAGAAAGTCAGTCCTTCTTTTTCAGAAAGAAATCAAAGATTCTTCTTCTTCCTATATAATTTTCGTGTATATGAATACGAATCCGTCTTTGTCTTTCTTCGTAACCAATCTTTTCATTTACGATCAACATCTTTTAGAGCGCTTCTTGAACGAATCTATTTCTATGGAAAAATAGAGCATCTTATAGAATTGGCCGGGGCTTTTGAAGCCAATCTATGGGTGTTCAAGGACTCTTTCATGCATTATGTTAGGTATCAAGGAAAAGCAATTCTCGCTTCAAAAGGTACGTCTCTTTTGATGCATAAATGGAAATATTACTTTGTCAATTTCTGGCAATCTTATTTCGACCTTTGGTCTCAATCACGAAGAATCCATATAACCCGATTAGCAAACCATTCCCTTGACTTTCTCGGTTATTTTTCAAGTGTGCGGCGAAAGACTTCAACGATACGTAATCAAATGTTAGAAACTTCATTTGTAATCGATCATGCTATTAAGAAGTTTGATACTATTCTTCCAATGATTCCCCTGATTTCATCCTTGGCTAAAGCCAAATTTTGTAATATATTAGGGCATCCTATTAGTAAGGCCATTTGGATCGATTTATCAGATTCTGAGATTATTGACCAATTCGGGCGTATATCCAGAAATCTTTCTCATTATTATAGCGGGTCTTCCCCCCAAAAAACTTTGTCGCGAATAAAGTATATACTTCAACTTTCTTGTGCTAGAACTTTAGCTCGTAAACATAAAAGTACTGTACGGGCTTTTTTGAAAAGATTCGGATCGGAATTATTCGAAGAATTCTTTACGGCGGAAGAACAAGTTCTTTCCTTGACCTTTCCAAGAGCTTCTTTTATTTCGCGGAGGTTCCATCAAAAAAGGGTTTGGTATTTGGATATTATTTGTATCAATGATTTGGCCAATCATGACTGATTCGTTATGAAAGGGCGTAAATGGCAATTTGGATTCGAATTGAATCTAATAAATAGCAATAATGAAGAACTAACAAAATTTTCCTTATTTCTATTCTGAAATTTACTTGGTAAGAAGGGTCTAAGTATTCCACTTTTTGTCTAATGGCGGAACTTAATTTTAGATGTATACAGAGGGAAAGCCGTGTGCAATGAAAAATGCAAGCACGGCTTGGGGAGAGGTTGTTACTTATTTAACCGGTAACATTATCGACTCCATCCGACTAGTTCCGGGTTCGAATCCCGGGCAACCCATTGTTCTGTCCTGTGAGGTTGTTACTTATTTAACCAGTCAAGTAGACTAAAGTAGAATTATGGGTAGGAATTTCGATTTATTGAATACGGGAAGAGAAGACTACCTTTGCTAGGTTTAGGTAAAGGTATACGAAGAAATTCCTATTTTGTATTGTTGACAATCTTTCCAATGAAACGTACCAAAGAGAGTCGTTTTTCAAACTTTAGCTTGGGCAGAAATATGGCCGGTCATTCCTCTACCCATACGAAGGATTATTAGATTCGATTGGGGTTAGGTTCGATTGGCGTTTTTAAACGGACTCGTGTTAGAATTGTAACTTCCAAAATTCACTCGGATTTTGGAATGGATAGGGTTCTAGGGCTATACGGACTCGAACCGTAGACTTTCTCGGTAAAACAGACCAAACTGATTCTAATCAAAGTGATCTGAGCTGTTTTAAAGACCCAACATGCATTTTTGTGCATTGGGCTCTTTCATTAACGGATATAAAGATCCGCCAGTCTGCCATATTTTTTGACCGCAAAAAGAGATGGCTCCATGTGCTCTGAGTCATTATTTGGATTCAGATTCAGGAACACTACCAGAGTGTTTCGAGGGGGTTTTATTTTGACGTAGGTCTGCCTATGGCCTAGATTAACCTTAAGTTAAATCAAGTCTCTCTCGCTCTGTTTAAAAATCAA